GTGGCCCTTACACGTTGATTTTTCTCCACCAACCATAAAGACATCGGCACTCTTTACTTAATTTTCGGCGCTTGGGCCGGTATAGTAGGAACAGCCCTTAGCCTGCTCATTCGGGCAGAACTTAGTCAACCCGGCGCCCTGTTGGGGGATGACCAAATTTATAATGTAATTGTTACCGCTCATGCCTTTGTAATAATCTTCTTTATAGTGATGCCAATTATAATTGGAGGCTTTGGAAATTGACTTATTCCCCTCATGATTGGGGCCCCTGATATGGCTTTTCCTCGAATAAATAATATGAGCTTTTGGCTCTTGCCACCCTCCTTCCTGCTCTTGCTAGCTTCGTCAGGTGTCGAAGCCGGGGCAGGTACCGGGTGGACTGTATACCCGCCCCTTTCTGGAAATTTAGCCCATGCAGGGGGTTCCGTTGATTTAACTATTTTTTCTCTGCATTTGGCAGGCATTTCTTCTATTTTAGGAGCAATTAATTTTATTACAACAATTATTAACATGAAGCCCCCTGCTATTTCTCAGTACCAAACCCCTTTGTTTGTGTGGTCTGTGTTAATTACTGCTGTTCTTCTACTTCTTTCACTTCCTGTACTAGCTGCAGGTATTACTATACTTCTCACGGATCGAAATCTTAACACCACTTTCTTTGACCCTGCAGGAGGGGGGGATCCCATTCTTTACCAGCATCTCTTCTGATTCTTTGGGCACCCTGAAGTTTATATTCTCATTCTCCCGGGGTTTGGTATGATTTCTCATATTGTGGCATACTATGCGGGTAAACAAGAGCCTTTCGGCTACATGGGAATAGTTTGGGCTATGATGGCCATTGGGCTGCTGGGGTTTATTGTTTGAGCTCATCACATGTTTACAGTGGGTATGGACGTAGACACACGTGCCTATTTTACATCCGCTACGATAATTATTGCCATTCCCACGGGTGTAAAAGTCTTTAGTTGACTAGCAACGCTTCATGGGGGGACAATCAAATGAGAGGCCCCTCTTCTTTGGGCCCTTGGGTTTATTTTTCTATTTACAGTAGGGGGCCTGACAGGAATTGTCTTGGCCAATTCGTCTTTAGACATTGTTCTTCATGACACTTATTACGTAGTAGCACATTTTCACTATGTACTTTCAATGGGGGCCGTTTTCGCAATTGTTGCTGGCTTTGTACACTGATTCCCACTATTCACAGGGTATACGATACATTCAACTTGAACAAAAATTCATTTTATAGTTATATTCATTGGGGTGAACCTAACCTTTTTCCCTCAACATTTCCTTGGGCTAGCCGGGATGCCTCGGCGGTATTCAGACTACCCGGATGCTTACACGCTGTGAAATACAGTGTCCTCCATTGGATCCTTGGTTTCTTTAGTTGCTGTTGTTATATTCCTCTTTATTATTTGAGAGGCTTTTGCTGCTAAACGTGAAGTATATTCTGTTGAGCTTACAACAACTAATGTGGAGTGACTTCACGGTTGTCCTCCCCCTTATCACACATTTGAAGAGCCTGCATTTGTACAAATTCATCACAACTAACGAGGAAGGGAGGAGTTGAACCCCCATAAATTGGTTTCAAGCCAACCACATGGCCGTTCTGTCACTTTCTTAAAGACACTAGTAAAATTTAATTATGCGGCCTTGTCAGGGCCGGGTTGTGAGCTAAGACCTCACGTGTCTTATCATGGCTTTTCCCTCCCAGCTTGGGTTCCAAGATGCTGCCTCCCCTGTGATAGAAGAACTTATTCACTTTCATGACCATGCTTTAATAATTGTGTTTATAATTAGCACTTTGGTCCTTTACTTTATCGTTGCTTTGGTTACATCTAGTCTGACCAATAAACATATTCTTGATTCTCAAGAGATTGAGATCATTTGAACTGTACTTCCGGCAATTATCCTTATTTTGATTGCCCTCCCTTCTCTCCGTATTCTTTATCTTATAGATGAAATTAATGACCCACACCTAACCATTAAGGCCATGGGGCATCAGTGGTACTGAAGCTATGAATATACTGATTACGAAAGCCTAGAGTTTGACTCTTATATAACCCCTACACAAGATCTTGTCCCCGGGCAATTTCGCCTTCTAGAGGCGGACCATCGTATAATTACCCCTGTTGAGTCACCGATCCGGGTTTTGGTCTCTGCCGAAGATGTGTTACATTCATGGGCAGTTCCTTCCTTGGGTGTAAAAATAGATGCAGTGCCAGGGCGGCTAAATCAAACAGCTTTCATTGCCTCTCGTCCCGGTGTTTTCTATGGGCAGTGTTCGGAAATTTGCGGCGCAAACCACAGCTTCATACCCGCTGTGGTTGAAGCAGTCCCGCTACGAGAATTTGAGGACTGGGCTATTGTGATACTCCAAGATGCTTCACTAAGAAGCTAAACAGGGCCTAGCGTTAGCCTTTTAAGCTAGAGATTGGTGACTCCCAACCACCCTTAGTGGAATGGGTCAAAATCTCGATGCTAATTGTTTTACAATACTAATTTTAGCGTTTACGCTTTACTTCACGACGGGTCATGCTAAGGTCTTAGGGCATACAAGCCCCCTTAAACCCTCTACTTTAGGGACAAAATCTTTCAGCTGACAAAAATGAACTTGGCCTTGGTCCTAGGCCTTTTCGACCAGTTTTTTACCCCCTATTTCCTGGGCGTGCCCTTATTAGGTATTGCTATTGTTACCCCCTGAGTATTATTTCCTGGGGCCTCTAATCGTGTAGTTAATGGTCGAACCCAGGGAGTTCAAAATTCATTCGTAATGAACTTTGCAAAGCAAATTCTTCTACCCTTGAATGTAGGGGCACACAAATGAGCACTTCTGCTAACCGTGTTAATAATTAATCTAATCTGTCTAAATTTATTGGGGCTACTTCCTTATACTTTCACCCCCACCACCCAGCTGCCTCTTAACATAGGATTCGCTATCCCCTTATGGTTAGCCACAGTACTAATTGGCCTGCGAAATCAGCCAACTATTGCTTTAGGGCATCTCCTGCCAGAAGGGACCCCCGCGCCCCTGATTCCAGTCTTAATTATTATTGAGACAATTAGTCTATTTGTCCGACCGTTTGCGCTGGGCGTACGATTAACAGCAAACTTAGCAGCTGGGCATCTTTTAATTCAATTACTTTCATCCGCCACCCTATTCCTTCTTGATAAGATGTGACCTGTGGCGATCTTGACCGGCCTAGTGATAGCAATTCTGACTCTTCTTGAGTTGGCAGTAGCAATTATTCAAGCTTACGTATTTGTGCTTCTTCTGTCGCTGTATTTACAAGAGAACACCTAAGCGCTGAACGGAGCCCCGCCTCTAAATAAACAATGGCCCACCAAGCACACGCATACCACATAGTCGATCCCAGTCCTTGACCCCTGACAGGGGCAATTGCCGCCTTACTAATAACATCAGGTCTTGCAGTCTGATTTCACCAACATTCCACAACCCTTATATCCATCGGCTTAGTTCTTATGCTTCTTACGATGTACCAGTGATGACGAGATATTGTCCGGGAAGGTACCTTTCAGGGGCACCATACACCCCCCGTACAAAAAGGTTTGCGATATGGTATGATCCTATTTATCACCTCAGAGGTTTTCTTTTTTTTAGGATTCTTTTGGGCTTTCTATCATGCAAGTCTTGCACCTACCCCAGAGCTAGGAGGGTGTTGACCTCCAACAGGTATTTTTACCCTTGACCCACTAGAGGTTCCGCTGCTTAATACAGCAGTACTGCTTGCCTCCGGGGTTACAGTCACCTGAGCGCATCACAGCATAATAGGGGGGGATCGTAAGCAAGCAATTCACTCCTTAACCATGACAATTGTCCTTGGTTTTTATTTTACTATTCTTCAAGCAGCAGAGTATGTTGATGCTCCTTTTACAATTGGTGACGGAGTTTATGGTGCTACTTTCTTTGTAGCAACCGGCTTTCATGGGCTGCATGTCATAATTGGGTCAATCTTCTTAGCAGTTTGCCTACTCCGCCAAATTAAACATCACTTTACATCTGGCCACCACTTCGGATTTGAAGCAGCCGCCTGATATTGACATTTCGTGGACGTTGTCTGATTATTTCTGTACGTCTCTATCTATTGATGAGGCTCGTAATCTTTCTAGTACTAACTAGTATAAGTGACTTCCAATCACTTGGTCTTGGTTAAAACCCAAGGAAAGATAAATGAATCTAGTCATGACTACCATTACAGTAGCTAGCCTCCTAAGTGTTATTCTTGCTTTCGTCTCATTTTGTCTTCCTGAGGCGGCCCCGGACTATGAGAAGCTATCTCCCTACGAATGCGGCTTCGACCCCTTAGGATCTGCCCGCCTCCCCTTCTCTCTTCGATTCTTTCTCATTGCTATTCTTTTTCTTTTATTTGACTTAGAGATTGCGCTGCTACTCCCGCTACCCTGGGGGGACCAGCTAGCCTCCCCTTTAGTATCTTTTTTCTGGGCAGCTACGCTTTTAACCCTTCTTACACTAGGCTTGATTTACGAGTGGTCTCAAGACGGTCTTGAGTGGGCTGAATAGGCAGTTAGTTTAGTAAAAATATTTGGTTTCGACCCAAAAGCTTATGGTTTAAGTCCATAATTACCTAATGGCACCCGCCCAATTTACTTGTTCTTCAGCATTCATTCTAGGGCTGACAGGCCTAGTATTTCATCGAACACATCTCCTGTCAGCACTTTTATGTCTTGAGGGTATGATGCTTTCTCTATATATTGCCCTGTCCATTTGAACCCTGGGTATGGCTTCCACTAGCTCTTCTGCCATGCCGCTTTTTCTTTTGGCTATCTCAGCTTGTGAAGCAAGCGCAGGTCTTGCTCTTTTAGTAGCGACAGTCCGAACGCATGGCACTGACCGTCTACAAAGCCTAAATCTCTTGCAATGTTAAAAATTCTTATTCCGACCTTTATACTAATTGTTGCAACCTGGTTTGTTCCTGCAAAGTGGTTGTGACCCTCCACTCTTGCGCACAGCCTGTTAATTGCTGTAGCTAGCTTCACCTGATTTAAAAACACTTCAGAAGCAGGGTGAACAGCCTTGAACTCGTATATAGCTAGTGACCCCCTGTCGACCCCCCTGCTTGTACTTACATGTTGGCTTTTACCCCTTATGGTTCTTGCAAGTCAACATCACATGGGGGCTGAGCCCTTAAATCGTCAGCGAGCCTACATCACCCTTCTTATCTCCCTGCAATTTTTTCTTATTTTGGCTTTCAGCGCCACTGAGCTACTTATATTTTATGTAATATTTGAAGCTACCTTGCTCCCCACGTTGATAATTATTACCCGCTGGGGTAATCAAGCAGAGCGTTTAAATGCAGGCATGTATTTCTTATTTTATACATTGGTGAGCTCCCTTCCGCTTCTTGTTGCGCTCCTGGTTCTTCAGAATACTAGTGGGACACTGTCTCTTCTGACCTTGCAGTATATAGACCCCCTGAACTTGACAACACATGCAGATAAATTATGATGGGCTGGCTGTCTTGTTGCATTTTTAGTAAAAATACCCCTTTATGGGGTTCATTTATGGCTCCCAAAGGCTCATGTTGAAGCCCCCGTTGCAGGTTCAATGATTCTTGCCGCAGTTCTCCTAAAGTTAGGGGGCTATGGTATAATGCGAATAATATTAATTCTAGAGCCCCTCACGAAGGAAATGAGCTACCCCTTTATTGTCTTTGCACTTTGAGGGGGGGTAATGGCGGGGTCAATTTGTCTTCGTCAGACAGACTTGAAGTCACTAATTGCCTACTCTTCAGTAGCCCATATGGGGCTTGTAGTGGCTGGTATTCTCGTGCAAACCCCTTGGGGGTTTGCAGGTGCACTCATCCTTATGATTGCCCACGGCCTGACATCATCCGCCCTTTTCTGCTTGGCAAATACCAATTATGAGCGGGTGCACAGCCGAAGTATTCTTTTAGCCCGAGGGTTAAAAATGGTCCTTCCTTTGATGGCCACATGGTGGTTCTTAGCTAGCCTAGCTAATTTGGCCCTTCCTCCCCTCCCCAACCTCATGGGGGAACTAATGGTTATTACTTCTTTGATTGGCTGGTCTCCTTGGACTTTGGCGCTTACCGGGGTTAGCGTGCTAATTGCCGCCAGTTACTCTATGTATATATTTATGACAACCCAGTGGGGGCCTCTGCCTAGTCACCTAATTGCCCTTGCCCCGTCCCACACTCGGGAGCATCTAATTGTAACTTTGCATCTCCTTCCTCTTATTATATTAACCCTTAAGCCCCATTTAATTTGAGGGTGAGTTAACTGTAGGTATAGTTTAAAAAAAACATTAGATTGTGGTTCTAAAAATAAGGGTTAAAACCCCTTTACCCACCGAGAGAGGTTGGCAGCAACGGGGGCTGCTAACCTTCGTTCCCTTGGTTGAACTCCGAGGCTCACTCGGGCTGCTTCTGAAGGATAACAGCACATCCGTTGGTCTTAGGAACCAAAAACTCTTGGTGCAAATCCAAGTAGTAGCTATGTGATTCCCTGCATCTGTCCTCACGTCCACTTTAATTATTATCTTTTTCCTTCTAGGTTACCCCCTAGTCGCCACCTTAGTATCTGGTCCTGTAAAACCAGGCTGGGCTAAAACACACGTCAAACCTGCAGTCAAGACTGCATTTTTCGTGAGTCTGATCCCCCTATTTCTGTTTATTAACCAGGGCGTAGAAGTAGTCATTGCTTCATGAAGTTGAATAAATACCATAACGTTTGACGTAGGGATTAGTCTTAAATTCGACCACTATTCACTGATCTTTACACCTGTGGCTTTATATGTAAGTTGGGCAATTATAGAATTTGCAGACTGATATATGCAAGATGACCCCCACATGGACCGATTCTTTAAATACCTGTTAATCTTCCTTATCGCAATGATTGTGTTAGTAACAGCTAATAATCTTTTTCAACTTTTCATTGGGTGGGAGGGGGTTGGCATTATGTCATTTCTTCTTATCGGCTGGTGGTCTAGCCGAGCCGATGCAAACACAGCTGCCCTTCAGGCAGTTGTTTATAACCGAGTAGGGGATATTGGGTTAATTTTTGCCCTGGCCTGAATAGTTACAAACTTGAACTCCTGGGAGATGCAGCAGGTTTTCGTCACGGCGGATGGCTTCAACGTAACTCCCCCTGCCTTAGGGCTAATTCTCGCTGCTGCTGGCAAATCAGCCCAATTTGGGCTCCACCCGTGGCTTCCCTCTGCCATAGAGGGCCCAACACCAGTGTCGGCCCTCCTTCACTCCAGTACGATGGTTGTGGCAGGTATTTTTCTTCTTATCCGAATAAGCCCCATACTCGAGAAGAGCCCAATTGCTTTAACCGTTTGTCTATGCTTGGGAGCACTAACAGCCTTATTTACTGCTTGTTGCGCCCTTACCCACAATGACCTTAAAAAGGTCGTTGCTTTCTCCACATCAAGTCAACTTGGGTTAATAATAGTCACTATTGGCCTAAATCAACCGCAGCTCGCCTTCCTTCATATCTGTATGCATGCTTTTTTTAAAGCTATATTATTCCTGTGCTCGGGGTCTATTATTCATAGCCTGGGGGGGGAACAGGATATCCGAAAGATAGGGGCGATTCAACGCCAGACTCCCTGGACCTCTTCCTGCTTTACTATCGGCAGTCTTGCCCTCACTGGCATGCCCTTCTTAGCTGGTTTCTTCTCTAAGGATGCTATTATTGAAGCAATAACTACTTCTCATCTGAACGCATGAGCCCTCATTTTAACCCTTATTGCCACGGCTTTCACAGCCGTTTACAGCCTACGCCTAATTTATTTTGTGGTTATGGCTAACCCCCGGTCTATGGCTGTATCTCCAATCGGGGAGGGGGACCCTCAATTGATTAACCCGCTTAAGCGTCTTGCGTGAGGAAGTATCCTGGCAGGGTTATGTATTACCTTGAATGTCCTGCCCCTTAAGACCCCTGTGATGTCTATGCCCCCGCTACTTAAATTAATTGCTATTATTGTTACAGTCCTGGGGTTCCTTACTGCACTCTGACTTATTGCTCCTTTAGGGGCACGCACCCAAACCACCCTTTTCCCAACCCCACATCGCTTTACTAGCATGCTAGGGTTTTATCCCGCCCTTGTTCATCGAGCAGCTCCGAAACTGTCCTTGGTGTGAGGTCAAACGGCTGCGGATCAGATAATTGACCAGAACTGGCTAGAACAAGTTGGGCCTAAAGCCACAATTATGCTCAATAAGCCCCTCATCACAACTACAAGCAACATCCAGCAAGGTGTTACAAAAACACACCTTACTCTCTTCTTCTTGGCACTCACCCTTGTAGTCTCAATAATCATCTTTTAGTCGCTAGTCCCCCCCCCCCCCATATAAGGGTCCAGCAACCACTCTTGAACTTAATGGCAAGCCTTCGAAAGACGCACCCCCTCCTAAAAATTGCAAACGATGCCCTCGTTGATCTCCCCGCCCCCTCTAACATTTCAGTGTGGTGGAACTTTGGGTCCTTACTCGGGCTTTGCCTAATTGCCCAGATCCTAACAGGTCTTTTTTTAGCCATACATTACACTGCGGATGTTAACACCGCCTTCTCGTCCGTCGCCCATATTACGCGAGATGTAAATTATGGGTGACTAATCCGGGATATGCACGCTAACGGCGCTTCTTTCTTCTTCATTTGTGTCTATATGCATATTGGCCGAGGCCTGTACTATGGTTCGTATCTGCTTAAGGGGGCATGAAACGTTGGAGTGATTTTGCTTCTTCTTGTGATAATGACTGCTTTCGTAGGATACGTCTTGCCCTGAGGGCAAATATCCTTCTGAGGCGCAACTGTGATTACTAACCTCCTCTCAGCAGTGCCGTACGTAGGCAACGCCCTTGTACAGTGAATTTGAGGGGGGTTTTCGGTAGATAACGCCACCCTCACTCGCTTTTTTGCATTCCACTTCCTTTTCCCATTTGTAATTGCGGGCGTAACCATGGTACACTTGTTGTTTTTACATCAAACGGGCTCAAACAACCCGCTAGGGTTGAACTCAGGGGGGGACAAAGTCCCCTTCCACCCCTATTTTTCGTATAAAGACCTGCTAGGGTTCGCAGTTCTCCTTGTTGTGTTAGCCACAATTGCACTTTTTACCCCAAACCTCCTAGGAGACCCGGACAATTTTACCCCCGCTAACCCCCTCGTAACTCCCCCTCACATCAAGCCTGAATGATATTTTCTGTTTGCTTACGCGATTTTGCGTTCAATTCCAGACAAACTTGGGGGGGTACTAGCCCTCCTAGCGTCTATTCTTGTTCTCCTGGTTGTACCCTTTCTCCATACGTGTAAATTACGGGGTTTAACCTTCCGTCCCCTATCCCAGTTCTTATTTTGGGCCCTTATTGCAAATGTTGTTATTCTTACCTGAATTGGCGGAATGCCCGTTGAGGACCCGTACATTATTATTGGCCAACTCGCATCCGTCTTGTACTTCTCTATTTTTCTTATCTTTTTCCCCCTCGCGGGCTGATTAGAGAACAAAGTCCTGGGCTTAACATGCATTAGTAGCTCAACGCTAGAGCGCCGGTCTTGTAAACCGGAGGTCGGAGGTTAAACCCCTCCCTACCGCTCAAAGAGAGGAGATTTTAACTCCCGCCCCTAACTCCCAAAGCTAGAGTTCTAAACTAAACTACTCTGTGACCCCTTTGTGTTCAAAACCATAAATTTATATTTTAAACTTTGGGGGGCACAGATATAGTAGGGGCCCCCAAAGTGAATTACTCCTGACATTTGGTTTTTATCTCAGGGCCATTAATTGGTGCCACCCCCCCCCCCAAAAAAAATAATATAAGAGAAGTTATACGGATTCCCAAGCGCCTGAGCCCCACCTTCACCCGTTTGGGGGCCCCTTTTGATAGGGCGGACCGGCCCCCGACTACAACCCCGCGATACTTCTAGAGCAACATAGAGGGCTACCAGCAGGGCCCATGCACAAGTGATTAGAAGAATGCCCCCGCCCCCGTATGCTTCCGACACCCCCTCGGCCTCCCCTTGTATTGCACTTATGTCTGCTTCCTGGCCCACAGATCACCAAAAGGGGGGGCCCAGTGTAGTACACTGGGCTACCCCTCCTGTTAGTACTAGGTACCCCGCTATGTACTTAGCCACTGACCCCCCCGCTAAACCTGTGGGAAAGGGGTCTGCACATAATGCCACTGAATAAGCGAATACAACCAGTATACCCCCTAAATAAATTAAGAACAGAATTAAGCACAGAAAAGTGCCTCCCGAACACATGATAAACCCGCACCCCATTGCCGCGACCATGACTAACCCGAGGGCCGCATAAAAGGGGGAGGGATTTGCGGCAACTGCCGCTGTCCCTACTACCACACCCAGCATAAGTAAGTTTCCACAGTATAACATAATTCTTGCCAGGGCTTTAACCTGGACTAAAGGCATGAAAAGCCATCGTTGTATTCAACTACAAGAACTTTTAAATTTAGGGGAGGGGCCGGCCCTTCCAAAAAGCTTTTTTCTTTTTTTTTTCCAGCCTTTCGGGGAAGGAGGTGTTAGGAATTTATAATACTAATAGACTGGTATAATGTAAGGATTGGGTATGTGAGAGGGGTACGATGGCCAGGTAAAAAATTTTCGCCCATAGCATATAATGGGTGTGGGGGGGTTTAGGAAAGGTCTTGCTTTGTGGGCTAAAAATGTGGGGGGGGAATAATGAGGATAATTAGTGAAATCATATATGTTTCTTTGGGGTTTAATCGAAACCGGGTAATTGGAAGTTACTTGTCCCATAGTTAGAGTTAGAAAGATCACGAATCACATCAATAGGTTGGGATATACAAGATAACTAAACAGTGTTTACGCTGCTACAGTAACAGGTGGCTGTTTTAAATTCAGGCCTCTCTTAAAGAAGTCGGCTTCTACCTTTGAAGGGTATCAATCGATATAGGGAGGTGGTAATTAGATTCCCCTCTGGGGAGGTCGGCTCTTTGTTTAGTAAGTGTGTGTTGTTTTTTAGTGTCGGAAAACATGTTAGTTACCATTAAAATTTTGGGAGGTCGGCAGAAGTGGGTCTCTATAGTGCTTTTGAGGACGAAGGCTACCTTCAAGTAGGCATCTACTTCAAAGGCCTGAAAAAATATAGGCCAATCTGACAAGTGAGTTTTAGTTTTAGGGGTATAACAAGATAAAACATGTAAATTAATGTCAGGTGGTGGTAACATTAGTGTGTTAATTCTTGTATTAACAGCTAAAAAATTAGAATGTTGGTCTTCCCTTACTAATTAAGTGTGATTTAGGTCATGGGACTACTGCTTCAGTCTCGCCCCTTCCTTAAAGGAGTTGGGGGGGTTCTATCCCCCATTATTCACTCTATCAAAGTGATCCTTTATTTCAGGCACAACTCCGGGTTTAAAATTGAGGTGGGAGTCCCGCAAGTGCAATCGGGAGGGCCAAATGTCAAACAACTAATGCTAGGGTTAGTGGGAGGAAGTTCTTTCAGATAAGGTGCATAAGCTGGTCGTATCGGAATCGTGGGTAAGATGCTCGGACCCAGAGGAAAACAACGGATAGAAGAGCAGCTTTTACTATGAGGTTTATGGTTGTCAATTCAGGGAGAGAAGGGATATGGGAGGCCCCAAGAAATAGAATTGTAGATAGCGTGTTTATTAGAAGAATGTTAGCGTATTCCGCTAGGAAAAACATGGCGAAGGGGCCCCCTGCGTACTCTACGTTAAATCCTGAGACCAGTTCAGACTCACCCTCGGTGAGGTCAAAAGGGGCGCGGTTTGTCTCGGCAAGGGTGGAGATGTACCATATTGCGGCTAATGGTCAAGCAGGTAAAATTAGTCATACACTTTCTTGTGCGATGCAAAAGGTTTGTAGTGAGAAGCCTCCGACAAAGATAATTACACTTAGTAGGATCAAGCCAAGGCTTACTTCATAAGAGATGGTTTGGGCGACTGCACGAAGTGCCCCAACGAGGGCGTACTTTGAATTAGATGCTCACCCAGAGCCCAGGATGGAGTAAACTGCCAGGCTAGATAAAGCTAGAATAAATAGTACTCCCAGGTTTAAGTCAATGACTGGGTGTGGGAGGGGGAGGGGGGCTCAAAGCGTGAGGGCTAAAGTAAGCGCTAGCATAGGGGCTAGCAAAAACAATAGGGGTGAGGAAGTAGAAGGTCGAATGGGCTCTTTAATAAACAATTTTAGTCCATCCGCAATCGGTTGAAGGAGGCCGTAGGGCCCAACAATATTTGGACCCTTTCGTATTTGTATATACCCAAGTACTTTTCGCTCAAGCAAGGTGAGGAATGCTACAGCCAGTAACACTGGGACAATAAAGGCTAGGGGGTTAACAAATTCTTTAAGAAGTGTCGAAAGCATAGTTAAGGAGAGGACTTGAACCTCTGTGGAAAGGGCTTAGGTCTTTTGCATTTACGGAACTATGCTACCTTAACGTGCCATTTTCTTTGGCGGAGAAGACATCCCCTCTGTCTATTTTAGTTGTTTTCATCAGGGGGGGCGGTGTGTATACAATACAGGGAACAACTTTTCTCGGGAATTTAGGTCAAGAAAAAAAATATATCATAGATAGAAACTGACCTGGATTACTCCGGTCTGAACTCAGATCACGTAGGACTTTAATCGTTGAACAAACGAACCCTTAATAGCTGCTGCACCAATAGGATGTCCTGATCCAACATCGAGGTCGTAAACCCCCTTGTTGATATGGTCTCTAAAAGGGGATTGCGCTGTTATCCCTAGAGTAACTCGGTCCGTTAATCGGCATTGCCGGATCTTTAGGTCAAAAATCTTGTTTCTTAGAGCTGCGGCTCTGAGTTAAAGGAGTTGTACTCCCGTTCCACATGGGGGTTTTGTCTTTCCCCGCGGTCGCCCCAACCAAAGACATCGGGGTAGAAAACCTTTTGGTTTGTTCACTTATTGGGGGGCCTTTGTAGTCTGGGCTACCTTACGTCTAAAGCTTCATAGGGTCTTCTCGTCTTATGTGTCTATTCCCGCTTCTGCACGGAAAGATCAATTTCATTAACTTAGGAGAGGAGACAGCTAAGCCCTCGTTATGCCATTCATACAGGTCCCCAATTAAGAGACAAGTGATTGCGCTACCTTCGCGCGGTCAAAATACCGCGGCCGTTAAACTAATAGTCACAGGGCAGGCGGGACCTCTTATTCATTATTTGCAAGAGGCGATGTTTTTGGTAAACAGGCGAGGCTTTATGTGTTTGCCGAGTTCCTTCTCTCCCTTTTAGTTTTTCCCTATGAGCACACCTGTGTTGGGTTAACGGTTGGTGGTTGGAGGATTTTCTTGTTGTTTGGTTTATCGTCCATTGCCCTCTGTAATTGGGGCCGTTAATTTTCGGTGGGGGGTCCATTCCGATTTACATGCGTGCGGGGAGAAAGCCATAGCTTTCTTATTACTCATATTAGCATGGTCACCCCCATGTTGGCATGGGGCGGCCCAATAAATTTAGGGGGGTAAGATAAAATGATCAGAATTGGGAGAGGGGTAACATTCTTACGAGCTTAGACGCTTTCTTAAGGGGGTGGCTGCTTTCGAGCCCACCAGGGTCAATTACCTTATGTAATTATGATCTTTACCCTCCTGGGAAAGTTGTGTCTTGTTTCAAAAGGGCTGTACCCCTTTTGAATAACTTTTAAGGTTTCTTAAAATATCAGGGGTTGCATGTACTGATGAGAAGGGAGAAGCCGTAAAGCTGAACTTCTATTCATTTCTTGGGCAACCAGCTATAACTAGGTTCGGTAGGTCTGTCACCTCTACTCAAAGCTCGCCCCACTCTTTTGCAACAGAGACGGGTTTGCCCTATTATTAGGCTGTCTTGGAGTAGCTCCCCTAGTTTCGGGTTCACAAACTAAAAGTCCTTTTGCTTGAAAATCACTGGCTAAATCATGATGCAAAAGGTACGAGAGTTTAGCTCTGCTTTTTGGTACTTTACTGGGTTATTTCATTTCTCTTTCAGTGGTCCCTTGCGGTACTATCTCTATCGCGCCTTTGTCCCTTTTCTGTCGCCCATACTCATTTGGAAAAATTATTTGTTCAATCTTAACTTGTGTTTTTAGGTGTATTAATAGTGGTGAGTTTAAGTTGTTTAGAGGGGCTAGCTATTTGGTGTCAGAATAATCCGATTTGCACGGATGACTTCTCAGAGTAAGGGAGAGACTATTCTATCTTAGCTATATCCTGATTATTGATCCAAGTACACCTTCCGGTACACTTACCATGTTACGACTTGCCTCCCCTTTATTGTTCTAAGGTTTTATATAATTAGGGTGATATTTTTTGGGGAGAGTGACGGTCGGTATGTGCGCGCTTCAGAGCCAATTTCAGCAGACCGCTCTACTTTCTGCTTACTGCTAAATCCTCCTTCAAGACATGCGTTTCAGCACATCATTCGTGTGCCCTAAAATAGGGAATGTAGCCCATTTCTTCCCTTTCCATACGCTACACCTCGGCCTGACGTATTGGGCTGTGCCAATTAAGCCTACTTTTAAGCCCTCACGGGGTGGGCTGACGACGGCGGTATATAGGCGGGAAAAACAAGGAAAGGTGAGGTTGAACGGGGGTTATCGGTTCTAGAACAGGCTCCTCTAGGAGGATCTAAAGCACCGCCAAGTCCTTTGGGTTTCAAGCTTGTGCTTGTAGTTCCCGGGCGGATAGGGGTTGTATTAACCTATCAATGTTTACGGCTAGGCATAATGGGGTATCTAATCCCAGTTTGTTCCCTAGCTTTCGTGGACTCAGGGTTTAATAAAGCCACTTTCGTGGTTGAACTTCTAGTTTCCGGAAACGTATAACAGCCCTGGAAAAATTTGGCTTTAGTACTCACTCTTCCCTAACCACCCTTTACGCCGAAAATAATCAACTTGGGCCTCTCGTATAACCGCGGTGGCTGGCACGAGTTTTACCGGCCCTCTTAGCTTTTACTAAGTCAAGCTTTCACTTATGGCTTAATATTTATCACTGCTGAGTTCCCTTAAGGGTGTGGCTAAACAAGGTGTCTTGGGCTTAGATTGTGCCTGATACCAGCTCCTTGTCCCCACGCAGGGTACTGAGGGCATTCTCACAGGGGTGCGGATACTTGCATGTGTAAGTTTGGCTAAAGCTGATAATAAAGTCAGGACCAAGCCTTTTGTGCTTGCGGAGCTTTCTAAGGCCCATCTCAACATTTTCAGTGTTACGTTCTAAATAAACCACGCTTGCCTAGTTTTAGAAGACTTTAGGTTGTTGTTAGGTGTGTAAAATAACTGTTAATTGTGAGTCCACAATTAATTGAGTGGGGGCCCCGCTTGTTGAATTGTGTAAGATGTATATAACTCGGATAGCCGCCATAAAAATTTTCATGCTTTGGGGGAAGTGAGCTGCCCGGTAGCGGGCCTCACCACACTGTATAGTGTTTAAAAGAAGTTTGTGTTTTTATTACACTATATAGTGTTTAAAAGAAGTTTGTGTTTTTATTACACTGTATAGTGTTTTTATTACACTGTTTATAGTGTTTTTATTACACTGTATAGTGTTTTTTATTACACTGTATAGTGTTTTTAAAGGCTTGTTCATCTTGTTCATCTTGTTGAGGTTTATTTGTCCTGTTTGGCCCGTGGATTTTATTGAGGCTCGTTTGTCCTATTTAGTCTGTCTGTCTTGTTGAAATAAACTTGTCTTGTTGAGGTTTGGCCCCTCTTGAAAGCCTTAGACATGTCTCGTAAGTAAGGGGGTAGGGGGAATCTACCGATGAACACCTGTTATAACTCCCTTATGGAGTTCTTCCGAAAGAATTTTGACCCCTTATGCCCGTGAAAAAAAAAAATGAAAGTTATAGGTTCAGGGTCTTACTATAGTTCATACTATTTATATTAGGCAAGGAAAGTGCTCTCGCTTGTTTGTTAAGCCCGTGTGCACTCTGATATGCAAAATGAAGGGAAAAAAAAAAAAGGAACCCCTTGCTCGCTGGAGTGAACGCCCGGCTTGCTGGGTAACATAAGAGTATGTATTACAAACATGAGATTTGTAAGTGTCGGTTAAGTTTGGAGGAGTGCCACCAATTAATGGCCCTGAAATAGGAACCAAATGCCAGGAATAATTCACTATGTGAAACCCCTACTATATTTGTACCTGACCCTCATTAACCGTTAGCATTAAGCTATGATCTTGTTGGTCGGTTCTTACTACATTAAGAATTTGAGGATAACTGAAAGTTGAGTAAAAGTGTAACTTGTTAAATGATTTTCTAGTACTACCTTAAGTTTCTTTTGTCCTCATATTTAGGATCTGGTGAAGTCTACTAAATGCTTAATGTGTACCTTTTATTAGTTGTGATGTTTGTTTGTGTAAAATCAACTTTTGCTATTTTCGTCATGTATTGACCCTGAATATCCATGAAGTGTTTAATATAAATTTATGGTGATAATACATAGACATATTTGTGTAAAATCAACTTTTGCTATTTTCGTCATGTATTGACCCTGAATATCCATGAAGTGTTTAATATAAATTTATGGTGATAATACATAGACATATTTGTGTAAAATTGTACTTGTGGGTACATTAGGGCGGGCTCAGGCTGCGTTGAGTCACCACCCCGCGCCATTTTCTGGCGTGTGGGTAAGCTCGGCAGCTTTGAAAAGGCAAGTGGCCTTAAGTTCCCGCCCCCCCCCCTAGAAAGTGGGGGCTTGAACCCGACCTGGAGAGATCAAAACTCTCTGTGCTTCCTTCTACACTACAATCTAGTAAAATAAGCTAAATAAGCTGTTGGGCCCATACCCCAAAAACGAAGGTTAAACTCCTTCTTTTACTTATGAGCCCCTATGTTTTAGCCCTTTTATTGTTTACTCTCGGCCTAGGGACTACACTGGCCTTTGTGAGCTCCCACTGGCTGCTCGCTTGGGTGGGCCTTGAAATTAATACTCTTGCAATTCTCCCTTTACTGGTGCGTACTCATCCCCCCCGTTCAGGGGCAGCTGCAATGAAATTTTGTCTCATTCAGGCGGGGGGCGCAGCTGTGTTGCTGTTCGCAGGGGTAACAAATGCTTGACTTACAGGGCAGTGGGGCATTCAACAAGCCACTTCGCCCCTCTTCATTGGTATTATAACCATTGCTCTGGCACTAAAGCTTGGACTTGCCCCTCTTCATTCTTGAATGCCGGAGGTATTCCAAGGTCTAGACCTAAATACAGGACTAATTTTGGCCACCTGGCAAAAATTGGCCCCTCTTGCCCTTCTATTTCAGATTCAGCCGGCCAACTCCCCCCTTCTTATTTTACTAGGTCTAGCATCCACTCTCATTGGGGGGTGAGGGGGTCTAAATCAGACTCAGCTCCGTAAGATTTTAGCTTATTCCTCCATTGCCCAGTTGGGCTGGGTAATTCTTGTGGTCCAGTTCTCCCCGTCTCTCTCCCCGTTAGCTGTTCTAGTCTATATCATCGCCGCAGCTGCGACATTTATCATTTTAAAGTTAGTCAAGTCTACAAACATTAATATATTGGCCATCTCCTGGGCAAAATCGCCTGCACTTGTGGCGATAGCCCCTCTTGTGTTTTTATCCCTTGCGGGTCTTCCACCCTTAACAGGGTTTATGCCTAAGTGGCTAATTATTGAGGAGCTTTCTAAACAAGGCCTTGCCCCTGCTGCAACGCTAGCGGTACTCGCCGCCCTTCTTAGTCTCTACTATTACCTGCGACTTACATATGCTATAACCCTCACTATGTTTCCTAATAACTTTTCGGGTGTGCTTCCTTTGCTTCTCCGACCCAACCAACTCACCCACCCCCTCGCTTGTCTAGTTACGGGCCCTATTGCTGTTTTACCCATCAGCCCCGTTGCAATTGCATTGGTAGCCTTTTAAGGGACTTAGGTTAACAGAAGACCAAGAGCCTTCAAAGCTCTAAGTGGGGGTGAAAATCCCCCAGTCCTTGATAAGGCTTGCGGGGCATTATCCCACAGCTCCTGTATGCAAAACAGGTACTTTAATTAAGCTAAAGCCTTTCTAGACAGGTAGGCTTCGACCCTACAAACTTTTAGTTAACAGCTAAACGCCTGAACCAATGGGCATCCGTCTAGCCCTCGGGGGGGGGTAAAAGCCCTGGTAGACGTTAGCCTACTACTTTAGATTTGCAATCTAACATGTTAAACACCTCAAGGCTTGATGGGAAGAGGATTTAAACCTCTGTTTATGGGGTTACAATCCACCGCTTAAAAACTCAGCCATCCTATCT